ATACTATGATTCGCATTTTGAACAGGCATGAATACAGCATCTATAGGATAACTTCGGTCTTCAAAGTTATTTGACATTTTTAGACTATATCCGCGATTCCTCTCGATTTTTAATCCAATACACAAATCTATTGGTTCCGTTAAGGTAGCTATATGCTGTGTATTATCAATGATTTCCACAGAGGGCGGTAAAATTATGTCTCCAGCAGTTATATATCCGGGACCTTGAACACAAATAAGCGCGTTTCGCGTTCCATATAGATTACTTCTTAATACAATCTCGTTCAAATTCATTAAAATTTCATGTACTGATTCTTGAATACCTACTATGTTAGAATAGTCATGTGGTATGTTCTCAGATTTTGCACGTGTAATACATGTTCCTTCTATTTCGCCAAGTAAAGCTCTTCGCATCGCAATGCCTATTGTGTCGGCTTGACCTTTCATAAGTGGAGACAGAATAAAGCGTCCATAATAAAGACGCTTACTGTCTCTTCTTGATTCAACACACTTCCACTGTAGTGTCCGAGTAGATACTTTGACTTTCTCTCGAACCATAGTAATTTTATTTGATCAGATCATTGAATCATTTATTTCTCTTGAAACCCTTTCAGCCTTTATTTAGTTCTATACACGTCTTTTTTTAGGGGGTCTACAACCATTATGTGGCATAGGGGTTACATCTCGTACGAAACTTAAAAGTATACCGCTTCTACGAATAGCTCGTAATGCTGCATCTCTTCCCAGTCCAGGGCCTTTTATCCTTACTTCAGCTCGTTGCATACCTTGATCCACTACTGCTCGAATAGCATTTCCTGCTGCGGTTTGAGCAGCAAAAGGTGTTCCTCTTCTTGTACCCCTGAATCCACAAGTACCCGCGGAGGACCAAGAAATCACCCGACCCCGTACATCTGTAACGGTCACAATGGTATTGTTGAAACTTGCTTGAACATGAATAACTCCCTTTGGTATTCTACGTACATTTTTACGTGAACCACTACGTGTATTTTTACGTGAACCAATTCTTAATATAGGTTTTGCCATATTTTTTCATTTCACAAGAAATATATGGATATATCCATTTCATGTCAAAACGGACCTTTTTTTTTGCTAGCTCCTTGGAAGTGCCCTTTCCTTTATTTACTTTAGTAAGATTATCCTTGTCTTTGTTTATGCCTCGGGTTGGAACAAATTACTATAATTCGTCCCCTCCTACGGATTAGCCGACACTTTTCACAAATTTTACGAACGGAAGCCCTTATTTTCATAGTTGTTATTCCTTAATTCTCTGAATATACTTATTGTTGGACGAAAAAAAGGTTTCTTGATATTTTTGAATCTTTAATTGTATCTTCGTGAAAGGAATGGTGAATTTGAAAAAACCACTTACTCATTTGAATCCTTGTTATGGAGTCTAGAAAGTGGCTGTCCCCCGATTAACTTATACCTAAGAACTTACTCAAATTTTTACCTTTTTATCCTATAGGTATACCTATACAAAAATATGTTGAATCCTTTCAGAAGCATGACCTAAAATCAAACAAATCTTTAGTATCTAAACAAAATCGAACCATGCCGTTCGGAAGTGATTCAGAAAGAAAACTTTCATTAATTCATTTTTTTTCACAAATGGTAAGTTCCGGATATCCAATTTTTATATTAGAAGGATTACCATATATAACACAAAATTTCTCCGCCGATTCTTTTTAGTCGAGCTTCTCGGTCTGTCATTATACCTTGAGAAGTGGAAAGGATTACAATTCCTATTCCGCCTAAAATTCGTGGAATTCGTTGAGAGTTAGAATAGATTCGTAGACCCGGTCGGCTTATTCTCTTTAAATTTAAAATCGTTTTATAGGATTCTTTTTTATTTCGTCTATGTCTTAGGGTTAAAATCAAAAAATATTGGTTGTTTTCACGATGTTTCCTTACGTTTTCGATAAAACCCTCTCGTAAAAGTATTTTAACAATGCTTTCGGTGATGTTAGTCGATCCTATCCGAACCGTTCCTTTTCTATTCATGTCAGCATTTCTTATAGAGGTTATTATATCAGCAATAGTGTCTTTCCCCATGATAAGTTAAAATTCCTTATTGTTCTATAATTTTGATATAATCAACATGTTCTTTTTCTTTTATTTATATATAGATAGAGACGAATTATATATTAATATATGAATTCAATTATTAATATATAAAATTATTAAGGGTATATGCGTGATACACAATCTATTAATTAATTTGATTTCAATACCATTTTTTTAATCCTATCCTATACTAACTATCGATCGATATTTAGGTCTTATAATACCTCAGGAGCTAATGAAACTATTTTAGTAAAGTTTAATTGTCTCAATTCCCGTGGGATCGCCCCAAAAACTCGAGTTCCTTTTGGATTTCCTTCTTGATCAATGACAACTGCGGCATTGTCATCATATCGTATTATGGTCCCATTGTTACGTTTGAGTTCTTTACAAGTACGTACAATTACAGCTCTGATCACTTCTGATCTTTCTAGAGGAGTATTTGGTATTGCTTCCTTGATTACAGCAACAATAACGTCACCAATATGAGCATAGCGGCGATTACTAGCTCCTATTATTCGAATACACATCAATTCTCGAGCCCCGCTGTTGTCTGCTACATTCAAATAGGTTTGTGGTTGAATCATATTTTTGTATCTCTTCTTTTAATGCAAAGGACGAAGTAAAAAAATATTGTTTGTCAAAAAAAATAAAACTTATAATCTTTTTATCCTTAAATGTTAGTTAGCTTTTTCTTTCTATAATTCCTATTCAGAAATAATGAATTGGGTTTTTATAGGCATTTTTGATGCCGCTATTGAAATAGCTTTTCTGGCTATATTTTCGGGTACACCACCCATTTCATAAAGTATTTTACCTGGTTTAACCACAGCTACCCAGTACTCGGGGGATCCTTTTCCAGAACCCATACGCGTTTCCGCGGGTCTTACTGTAACCGGCTTGTCTGGAAATATACGTACCCAAATTTTTCCACCACGTCGTACATTTCGTGTCATTGCTCGTCGCCCTGCTTCTATTTGTCTAGATGTGATCCAAGCGGGTTCAAGTGTTTGAAGAGCATATCTGCCAAAACAAATACGATTCCCACGAGAGGATATTCCTTTTAGTCTTCCTCGGTGTTGTTTACGAAATCTGGTTCTTTTGGGGTTATAGTTGATGGGTTTTTTCTAAATTAGAAATTCCATCTCTACTACAGAACTGAACGTGAGAGTTTCTTCTCATCCAGCTCCTCGCGAATAAAAGGACTAATTAAGATATAGATTTAATTCATTAATAATCCTATTAATCATGGTATTTTTTGAAATTTCATCTTATCTCTTCTAAATTTGTGTATGTCTTTTTCAAAATAGAATCAAAGATGAATTCTATTTCTATTTATTTAAAAATAACGTAATATCATCATTACAAATGTAGTTTTTGTTAGAGTTAGAATATTCTAACAAATCCTTATTTTCGTTTATCTTTTTCATTGTTTTTTTTTCGTCTTTTATTACGTTTTTTATTGAAAAAAAACAAACTTTTCGCCGGCGAATATTTACTCTTTCAATATCTATTTAAGTTTGATGTTTATCCCCCGAGGTCTCGGAATCAAAATCAGAATAGATAATAAAGTTTCTGGTTTATTCCGCCATCCTGTCCAATGAATTACTAAGATTTGTTTTTCACTAGAATCCTCTATATTCATGGGTTCCGTCGTTCCCATCGCTTCTTGATTAATCATTAGGCCCGAATTCTACAATGGAGCTTTTACATGAAATTTTTAATTTCATTTTTTTATTTGTTTTTGAGTCAATTTTCTCAGTTTTTATTGGCTCAAGGCTCTTAATTTTTTGTTTTCGGAACAGATTTATCTAATTATTATGAATGAATCTGTATTGATGCTTTATTACATTGCTTTTCTTACAGTGACCTCATAGACTTTCAAAATTGGAATCATATATCATTAATATTAAATTTTTTCTCTCTTTCTTTCATCCTTCCATTTATCCGCATACTTTTCGATTACCTTTCATAACTTAATAATCATCTTTCTTTATTCTTTTTTGTAAAAAAAGTCAGTTGCTACAATGATATGATCAGCCTATCATATCTTGACTGATTTTTTTGGATCCAGATAATGCGAAGCAATGAGTTGCTTAGGTTATTTATTAATGCTTATAGTTATTAGTTGCTCTTATAGGTAAGTTCTTTTTTTTTTATCTTAATCTAATCGAATCCTAAACCAACGAGTCACACACTAAGCATAGCAATTATATCAAAGGAGTTTTGATGGAAATTTTTATTCAACCTTATAGAATTGCTTATTTTTTTCTTAAACATAAAAAAAAAGACTCCAATTTTTTATTACTGTATAGTGTTATACTACATAGTTTTCGTTTTTTATCGGTGGATAAAATGTAAAGACAAATAAAGTTTTTTTTATTCTTCGTCTAAGAATATCCAAATTTTTATTCCTAAAACCCCATAAATAGTTCGAACTGTATAGGAACAATAATCAATTTTAGCTTCAATTGTTTGTAAAGGAACTCTGCCTTCTCTGATCCATTCAACACGTGCAATTTCTTTTCCGTCGATACGTCCTGCAATTTGTACTTGAATTCCTTTTGTATTCGCCTGTTCAGTTAATTCAATAGCTTTTTTCATTGCTTTTCGAAAAGAAACGCGATTTTTTAATTGGCCAGCTATAAATTCTGCAAGAATATTAGGATGCCCATACGGATTTGAAATTCGGGTAATAGCAATGTTGAGTTTTCTATTGACACAATTCAGTTTTTTTTGAACATTCATCTGTAATTCTTCGACTCTTCGGGGTTTATCTTCAATTAATAATTTAGGAAATCCCATATAGATTATGATCTGAATGAGATCGATTCTTTTTTGAATTTCGATACGTGCAATTCCCTCCATACCAGAGGATATTCTTATATTTTTTTGGACATAATTTTTAATACAGTCTCG